AGAAGATTGTTTACGAAGAAACAACAAGAAAAATTCATATTCTGATACATAAGAGTTATATAGGAATCGAAATAGTCTTTTATTTTCTTTTTTCAAAAGAAAAATCGATTTCATTGACGTAATAAGACTATTCCAATTCGAATAATAGTTGAGAAAGAATCGCAATAAATGCAAAGACGGAACATCTTGAATCCGGTATTCAAGGAGTTGAACCAGGATTTCTAAATGGATAGGATAGGGTATTTCTATATGCGATAGATAATGTAAATGCAAAAATTTGTCTTCTAAAAAGGGAAATATTGAATGAATAGATTGTAAATTTTGAAACGTTGGTATTTCTTTTTCTTCCGGACAAAATAGTTGCCCTAGCGAAAGTGGGATTTCTACAACGATCGCAAACCCCTCAGATAGAATCTGAGAATAAAACTTAGAATAAAAATAATTGCTGTGATCCAACAATCGATCCTGGTTAGGATGATTAACCGAATTAATCCAAAAATTCTGCTGATACATTCGAATAATTAAACGTTTCACAAGTAGCGAACTAAATTTTTTGTTATTACAACCAAAAATCTCCACAGGTTCGGAACCATTTAATCCATAATCATGGGCAAATGCATAAATATATTCCTGAAAGAGAAGTGGGTAGACGAAGTATTGTTGACGAGATTTCTGTTTTTCTGAATACCCTTCGAATTTTTCCATTTGTATTTCTACTTGAATCAGAGAAAAAAAGCATTTCTCGGTTTATCAAATTATGATACATAGTGCAATATGGTCAGAACAAGGTGTTGCATAATATAAACCCTGTAAAGAAAGGGAGTCTAATCCATAGATCTTTTTTCGCTCCTTTTCTATCTAATTAGTTTATGTTTGTTCTAATTACAAAACAAACAAGAACTAATCCTTTATTTTTGCTGGCCAATCGCTCTTTTGACTTTGGAATACAGTCTCTTTATCAATATACTGTTTCTTTTACACATTCAATTCATAACATCCCTTTTCATAACATCCCTTTTCAATCGATAATCAAAAAATAATTAGGATTTCTAAAAAAAAGTAAAGGGTCCACTCATAGCAAAACCTAACCTTTTCCCGCATCGGGCACTAATCCATTTTTAACGTCTAATTAGATTGGGGAATCCTTCCATCCAATTAAGAAGTGAAGCTCGTTGCTTTTTATTTTACCAGAATTAGAGACAGTCTCTATCCATTTATTCACTAGACCCAGAAAATCGGAATTTTTTTATTAAAAAAAAAAGAAATTAATTTTATTACGACATGCTATTTTTTCCATTCATTACCTTTGAGGATCAGTCGTGGTCTTCTAGACTCTGCCAAGAGTCTGGACGAATTTGTTGCTTCATCCAAATGTGTAAAAGATCATAGTCGCACTTAAAAGCCGAGTACTCTACCATTGAGTTAGCAACCCGGATAAAATAGGATCTCCTAGATACAATCGAAATCCAAAAATCGATGGAATTACACCGGACACTCCTGTTAAAACATTGAATTAGCAAGACATCAAAAAAAAGATTTATCACCCATTAACAACACTCAAATACCAAAATGAACAGATGTGGTTAAATTTCACTAAGGGTAAAAAAGGGGGCCCAATTACAATGGCAAAATTGTCATTTTTTGCCAATTTTGATTTCTTTAAATCAAAAAATCTTGTATGCTTGTATGAGAGTATATGCAAGGGGGGCAACCCCATCATTTGAGCGAAGTTGTAGACCGAAATACCTAATATGGAGTGACGATAAAGAGACCCATCTATCTACAAATTCTAGATGTTCAATAGACCTTTGTCAATGGAAATACAATGCAATTAGATACAAAAAGGAAATAAAATAAGGACTTTTGTTGGATTGGCACGACATAAATGCAGCAAAAAAAATAGGACTAAGAAACAGGCAAATTGTGTCTAAATAATTAAGGGGTACTAGCGACCCTCCCTTACTTTTTTATTCATTTAATTCTTCAATTAACTCAAAGTTATTTCTTTATCTTTAAAGAATTCTGCCTTCCTTAAAATATCATAAACTGTTCTTGTAGGTTGAGCCCCCTTTTCAAGAAAATATAGAATAGCTGGAACATTTAAACAAGTTTGATTCTTTATCGGATCATAAAAACCTACTTTTCGAAGATCTCTTCCTTCTCTTCGAGATCGAACATCAATTGCAACGATTCGATAGATAGCTTATTGGGATAGATGTAGATAAACAACCCCCCCCCCTAGAAACGTATAGGAGGTTTTCTCCTCATACGGCTCGAGAAAATGATTCGAATTTCTGTCTATAATACAAGTAGATACAAATTGGATTATGACTTGCATTAATTCCCTTAAAGAAAAGAAAAAAATTTCATTTATACTCATGACTCAAGTTGGCTAATTTTTACTGACGGACTTCAAAAGAAAAACCCTTCGAAATTTTTTGAGTCGTCTCTAAACTCTTTTCTTTATCTCATCTCGAACAAATTGACTTTTATTCCTTATTCTGATCTAATTCTATTGTTGAGACGGTTGAAAATCGTGTTTACTTGTTCCGGAATCCTTTATCTTTGATTTGCAAAATCCTTGGGTTTAGACATTACTTAGGGAACTCCTATTCTTTTTTCTTTCAAAAGAGTAGCAACATACCCTTTCTTTTTTCTTATTTCCTTCGATAAAGCATTTCACTCTTCTATAGAAATCAAATATGAACCATGGATTCAGATAAACTTTTAATCGAAAAAGTTTTTCCAATCTTCCAAAATTGGACTTTTTTGTTATTTTAACCTTTTGATTTCTATATTAAGGATAGACTGACAAAGTTGACCAAATTTATTAGTTTTCACTAACCCTAGATTCTTTCCCTTGATAAAAAAGAAATTTTGTCCTCTCGAGCTCCATCGTGTACTATTTACTTACATTACAAACAACCCAGCGCAAATTAGGTTCGGGACGAATAGAACAGACTATGTCGAGCCAAGAGCATTTTCATTACTATGGAAAATGATGGATAGCAAAATCCACAATCGATCATGTCCTTCAAGTCGCACGTTGCTTTCTACCACATCGTTTTAAACGAAGTTTTACCATAACATTCCTCTAATTTCATTGCAAAATGGTATCGAGAATTGATCCAATATGGATGGAATCATGAATAGTCATTACTTTTGTATACTAATTCAAACTATCCATGGAGAAATATGGATAAAAGAAACTAAGTATTTTTCGGGGAACACTCTGCAAAGATCCAATTTATTTAAACCCATATTCTATCATATGAATGAAACATAGTTCCAAAAAGAGGAATAAAATAGTTTGCTTAAAAATTTTTTATTATTGAATTGAATTTCCATTCTCAACAAAGAACTCAAGATGATCAATTCTGAAATGACAAGGATCGACTCTTCCCCAACAAATAAACTATCAACCTCCAAAAAAGTTGAATTAATTAAATTAATTAATATATTTTTATGTGACAAAAACAATTAACTATTAACCAAATAAGCCAATGAATAACCAAATAAGCTATGCCAATGAAAAGATTGGTAGTTTTTGGGTAGTTATAAAATTCTCATACTTCTTCGACTCGAATAACAAAAGAAAGAATTTTTTTTGTTTTCAATCAATTCGAAAGTCGAGTAGACAGAATATATGAATTTCTCTCTAATCCCCGCATTCCATTGATTTATAAATGGATATTTGCAAATCGGATAATACCTAAAATAGAAAAATAGCGTCCCTATCCGTAGAATGGAAACCCTTTTCTTTTTTCTCCCGCCAACCTTGGTCAAAAGTTTTAAGGCCTGTGCTGAAACAAAAAACATCCTACTCTTTAATCTGGCCATGAAACATAGAATTAGGATACCCCCCCTTTTTTTTTACTTACTTTAGTTCTTTAGTTTGGTGAAAATAAATAAGGGGATACTTCGTTTCTTTCATATTGGGTGTCAAATGTATCCTGTAAGAATTCCCACTTCATAGATACGGAGCATAAAGTTTATCTAAGAAGTTCCAATTTCTAAACACATATTCAAAACACATATTGAGTAATGAGTAGTAGGGGCATATCCTGAATGTGCCTGATAGACAAAAATTTTTCAGGAAAATAAAATAAAGATATTAAATTTGACTGGACTTGACACTTTAGTTTTAGTTTTCTGAGAAAGAAAATGAATGCTTAGAAATGCATCTAATCTACGAGTTCATTAAGAGATAATTATTCTCCTTAATAAACTTTTGTGTCGCGCAGGGCACAATACGATTCTATCTTTCGCTTCATCAGAAAAAATCTGGGACGGAAGGATTCGAACCTCCGAGTAACGGGACCAAAACCCGCTGCCTTACCACTTGGCCACGCCCCATTTCATTTCGTTTTATGCGACACTAATAAACATTAGTATTTTTATATAATATTCGTCAATCCCACTTCAATTACCTAAAGAGGCATATTTTCTTGCTAGGATTCTAGACATGCCGATAATATAGAATCCAAAAAATGCATTGATCATTACATGGAATTCTATTAAGATATTATATGAAAGTCGAATTTCTTCCATTCTCATTTGAGAATGCGAATACAAGGAGGTATTTTGCGTTTTGGAAAGTCTGAAGAAAAAAGGATTTTGAATCCACCTTTTCTTTTGCTTTTTCCCTTAGAAAAATAACTCAATCAAAATTCAATTATCTACTCTACAAGAACGAAATGCTTGTTATGCCTAATATACTTAGTTTAACCTGTATCTGTTTTAATTCTGTTCTTTATCCGACTAGCTTTTTCTTCGCCAAATTACCCGAAGCTTATGCCATTTTCAACCCAATCGTGGATGTTATGCCTGTCATACCTGTACTCTTTTTTCTATTAGCGTTTGTTTGGCAAGCAGCTGTAAGTTTTCGATGAAATCTTTACTATTCTGTCTGCCAAATTGAATGATGTATTGATTCCAAAAAAAATCCAAAAAATGGATAAAAGCTGAGAAGTCTTATATTATGAACTTTCGATTCTAAAATTCAAATTCTTTTCCATTGAATGTATAGCTGCAGCAATAAATTTGGATCAGCCTTTCTATCCCCTGCGCCTACGTTGAGCAGGTACCTTTAGGTACCCACACAACACCTAAACTAATTTTTGATATTGATAAGATTGCTTATTATAAAGCAATTCTTACAATTTTTTTAGAATTGATTTTTGCATTTTTAGGTGTCAAAATAAACAAAACCCATCCTAGTGGATCTGTGTGGTAAGAAAAAATGGGTAATCTATTTCTTAACAAAAAAATCTTGGAGATTATGTAATGCTTACTCTCAAACTTTTTGTTTATACAGTAGTGATATTCTTTGTTTCCCTCTTTATCTTTGGATTCTTATCTAATGACCCAGGACGTAATCCTGGGCGTGAGGAGTAAAAATCCAAAATTTTTGGGAATTTTTTCTTACAAATTGGATTTATTTCGTACATTTATCTATGAGAAAATCCGGGGGTCAGAATTCCTTACAATTTGAAAGTCCCAAATGATCCGAGGGGGCGGAAAGAGAGGGATTCGAACCCTCGGTACAAAAAAATTGTACAACGGATTAGCAATCCGCCGCTTTAGTCCACTCAGCCATCTCTCCCCGTTCCAAATCAAAAGGTTCTCGTGATATGACAGAGGCAAGAAATAACGATAGTGTATAAAAATTATATTGCCAATTCCATTTTAATTATATTCTTTTTTCTTAATATTAATAAAAAAAAGAAGAAAATTCTTGTTTTTTCTTTCCAAAATTCGATATAGGCTGAGAAACAATCAGATAAATTTTCTCTTCAGCGGGCAGTTCCATATAGGATTTGTTAGAATAAAACAAGCAGGTTATAATTTTTTTTTATTATTTATCCACAAAAAAGGTTCTTATCAAACCCATAATAAAATTGGAAAGAAAGATAAAGTAAGTAGACCTGACCCCTTGAATGATGCCTCTATCCGCTATTCTGATATATAAATTCGATGTGGATGAGATTGGTGTATAAGCGAATTTTTTGTATTTCCTTAGACTTAGATCGCGCAAGGCAAGAATTTTTCGCTATTTACGATTTCATATTCTTGTTACTAGACGTTCTATAGGAATAAGAAGAAATCGCAACTCTTTTCCCTTACACATAAAAAGGGTTTCAAAAGTCCATTTTTCTTTTCAATATCGTTCTTTTTTTTCCGAATCCTATTTTTGTTCTTCCACCCATGCAATAGAGAGCGAATGAGAAAAGAGGGGTTATGTTTCTCTTAAAAGATAGGCTTTGAATTGAAATAGGAACCATGGAATAATGCAGAATTCAAATGTTTATTTCTTTATTTCTTGTTTTATTTCTATAGTATAAGAAAATTGAATTGAATGAAATTCGTGGATTTACCACGACCTTGGTTGTGACCCCATAGATAAACATGCTAAATTTCTATCTTCGAGACCTTTGAAAAAGGGCATTGAACGAGAAAGAAGTCGTCCACAGATAATCAAACTATCGTATGCCCTGGAAGTAATATGAGATGCTCGGAAATGGTTGAAGTAATTGAATAGGAGGATCACTATGACTATAGCCCTTGGTAGAGTTACTAAAGAAGAAAAGGATCTATTTGATATTATGGACGACTGGTTACGAAGGGACCGTTTTGTTTTTGTAGGATGGTCCGGCCTATTGCTCTTTCCTTGTGCTTATTTTGCTTTAGGGGGTTGGTTTACAGGGACTACTTTTGTAACTTCTTGGTATACCCATGGATTAGCTAGTTCCTATTTGGAAGGTTGCAATTTCTTAACCGCGGCGGTTTCCACCCCTGCCAATAGTTTAGCACACTCTTTGTTGCTACTTTGGGGCCCGGAAGCACAGGGGGATTTTACTCGTTGGTGTCAATTAGGGGGTCTGTGGACTTTTGTCGCTCTCCATGGGGCTTTTGCACTAATAGGTTTCATGTTACGTCAATTTGAACTTGCTCGGTCTGTTCAATTGCGGCCTTATAATGCAATTTCATTCTCTGGTCCAATCGCTGTTTTTGTTTCAGTATTCCTTATTTATCCACTGGGACAATCTGGTTGGTTCTTTGCGCCGAGTTTTGGCGTAGCAGCTATATTTCGATTCATCCTTTTCTTCCAAGGATTTCATAATTGGACGTTGAACCCATTTCATATGATGGGAGTTGCCGGAGTATTAGGCGCAGCTCTGCTATGCGCTATCCATGGGGCTACCGTAGAAAACACTCTATTCGAAGATGGTGATGGTGCAAATACCTTCCGCGCTTTTAACCCAACTCAAGCTGAAGAAACTTATTCAATGGTCACTGCTAACCGCTTTTGGTCCCAAATCTTTGGTGTTGCTTTTTCCAATAAACGTTGGTTACATTTCTTTATGCTATTTGTACCCGTCACCGGTTTATGGATGAGTGCTATTGGCGTAGTTGGCCTGGCTCTGAACCTACGTGCTTATGACTTCGTTTCCCAGGAAATCCGTGCAGCGGAAGATCCTGAATTTGAGACTTTCTACA